TAAAATCTAAGGCCCTTTCAAAACATTATTTATCTGGAGGTGTTTTGTTTGTAGGATCGATAAAGAGTGAAACTCTTATCCTAAGGACTAGAATTAGACCAATGGAATTCTGTCTGCTAGATTTATAATACAAAATTGCTTCTGAATTGATCTCATCTTTTAAGAATTTTGATTTTCTTTGTTCATTAATAACTTTATCCTTGAATAAAAAAAGACTTGTTAGAGGAATATCACATAAATATTTCAACTTATCATTTTCGATTACGAAAAAGAATTAGACATTGCATTACATAACAAGAATTTATTTTATTGATCGAAATAAAATAAAATAAATATAGTTCTGAATAAAAAATGCAATTCTAGTCTTTCTATTTTATTTCGTTCCTATTCTCCTTTCTCAGAAAAAGGGTTATTATTCAAAGTAAAAAATTTCTTCGTTCTTGATAGTTATTTACTTAAAAAGTGGATAGGAACATACTCTGGATCGAAATCGCGGGGAATACTTCTTAATCATTTCTACTAACTTAAAGCCCCAATCGAATTACTTTAAATCCATAAAAAAATATCCTGTTGGATAATTTCTCGAATCTCCATTACTAATCCTTTGTGTATCTTGGTCTTCCTAACCATCCACTCATTGTTGTGAATCTCCCATTAGGGTAATACATCTATTAGTCAAAACCCCATACAGTTGATCTTTTGAACCCGCTTCAAGCCATGATGATTAATCAACCAATCTTGGGGTAAACAGTTGCGGTTGGTTATGTTGACTTTCACTTAATTCTTGTACATAGGAAATGAGATTGAATTCTTTTAACAGCAAATTGGTAAGTTGTTTTATTTCACTCATATAACTATCTGTTTTAGTTCATCAACCCCCAATGATGAATAAAAAAAATGGATATTCATTTAACTTTCTTGCTAGAATCTTGCTAGAAAGAAAATAAATAGGTGAATTTTTTTTTCTTAACGAATCGCACGTAGAGATATTGATAATACACATAGAGTTAATGGTATTTCATAACTAATTGATTGAGCTGCAGCCCTTAATCCACCTAAAAAGGAATATTTATTATTTGATCCATATCCCGACATAAGAAGCCCAATAGGAGCAAGACTTGAAACGGCGATCCACAAAAAAACACCAATATTAAGATCAGATAGAATAAGGCGATAACTAAAAGGAATTACTGAATAACTTAGTAGAATGGATATGACTGCTATGGATGGCCCGATACTAAATAAACGAGTATCTCCTCTAGATGGAAGAATATTTTCTTTGAAAAGTAGTTTTGTACCATCTGCTAAAGCTTGAAGAATTCCCAAAGGCCCAGCGTATTCGGGTCCAATACGTTGTTGTATCCCTGCAGATATTTCTCTTTCTAACCAAACAATTACTAGTACACCTAATATGATTCCTAATACAAGAGTCAAAATAGGGACAAGCATCCATATGATCCCATAGATTTCTTTTAAGAATTCCAATTTGGAAAAAGAATTGATAGCTTGTATTTCTGTTGTATCAATTATCATTTCAACGATCAACTTCTCCCATAATGATATCTATGCTACCTAGTATCGTCATAATATCAGCCAATTTCATTCTTTTAACCAACTGAGGAAGAATTTGCAAGTTGATAAAACCCGGTGGTCGAATTTTCCATCTCCAAGGAAAAACACTCTGATCTCCTAGCAGAAAAATTCCGAGTTCTCCTTTTGGTGCTTCGACTCTTACATAAAGTTCTTGCTTGGACAATTCAAAACCTGGAGAAGGTTTTTTACTAATAAATCGATATTCAAAATCATTCCATTCAGGGTCTTTTATTGTATCAAAACGTCGGATTTCTAAATTCTCATAGGGTCCCCCTGGAATTCCTTCCAGAGCCTGTTGGATAATTTTTATGGATTCTGTCATTTCACTGATTCGTACTAAATACCGAGCTAATGAATCCCCCTCTTTTTGCCATTGAATCTCCCAATCAAATTCGTCATAACACTCATAACGATCAACTTTACGAAGATCCCATTGTATTCCAGAAGCTCGTAGCATTGGGCCCGATAAACCCCAATTTATTGCTTCTTCTGCCCCAATAATGCCTACGCCCTCAACTCGTTCTAAAAAAATAGGATTCCGTGTAATAAGCTTTTGATATTCAGCAACCCCGGTTAAAAAATAATCGCAAAAATCTAAACATTTATCTATCCAGCCATGAGGCAGATCAGCAGCGACTCCTCCGATACGAAAATAATTATGCATCATGCGCATACCGGTAGCAGCTTCGAATAGGTCATATATCAATTCTCGTTCTCGAAAAATATAGAAGAAAGGAGTCTGTGCCCCAATATCTGCCATAAAAGGACCGAGCCATAACAAATGGGAAGCGATACGACTCAATTCCAACATAATAGTTCTTATATAGCTAGCCCGTTTAGGTACTTGAATATTACCTAGCTGTTCGGGTCCATTTACGGTTATTGCTTCTGTGAACATAGTAGCTAAATAATCCCAACGTGTTACATAAGGCAAATATTGTATAATTGTTCGATTTTCCGCAATTTTCTCCATCCCTCTATGTAAATAACCCAATATCGGTTCACAGTCAATAACATCTTCACCATCGAGAGTAACGATCAGCCGAAGAACACCATGCATTGATGGGTGGTGAGGGCCCATATTGACTATCATGAGGTCTTTTCTTGTAGTTGGTGCAATCATAAGTTTTTTCCCGAGTCATTCTTCCATGCATTGCTGAAAGTAAAAAGAAGTTCATCAAAATTAAAACGACTAAGCTCAAATACAAATAATGGTATCACGCTTAAAATTAACGAGTTTTTATCTCTCGAATATCCAACTCTCCAATTAATTCTTTATAACGTCCTCTATTCTTTTTTGACAAATAGGCCAGCAGTCGTTGACGTTTTCCCAAAATTTTCCGTAAACCTCTCTGAGACGAAAAGTCTTTTTTGTGCAATTCCAAATGTGAAGTAAGTCTCTTTATCTTAGTAGTCAAACTGAATACTTGAAATTCAACAGACCCTCTGTTTTCTTCGTTTTCTTTTTGAGAGATAACCGAAATGAATGAATTTTTTACCATAAAAAAAAATGCCCCTCTTCCTTTTTTCAGATATGGATTTTACTGATCAGTAATAATAATGCCATTAATTCGAATGTGGTATATAGAATAATCTAATCCGAATTTTTTTATAAACTCCTAATTTTTGGAATTCAAATCAATCCAATTTCAAATTGGAGTTCGATAGGGATAGAAAGGCATTGGTACATTTTCGCAGCGAATAATTTAGATCTAAAATGAAGAAGGTTCTGTTGATTCCTTTCAAGATCTAATTGAGACATTATTCATTTCATATTGGATATTAAAATGAAATTTGTGGCATGTGATCTGTCTATTTCTTTACTTTCATATAACCTATATTATATATAGGTTATAGGATATGATATATAGAATAGGATATAATATATCGAAAAAGTATATTATCCACGAATTTTCAATCGTGGATACATTTGTATCCTTAACATACTGAAACGACTTCCATTATTGGTATCAAACCAATAACGGTTCATGCAAGCTAAATCTTCTAATCGATAATTAGGCCAAAGAAAGAGCTTTAATTTTATTAATTGATTTTTCTCTCTATCAAGATGGTTACTGTCATGCGAAACTTGGCTGCTGCTTTTTATGTTCTTTCCGTTCCAAAATACTGGATTTATATCTACATCATTTTTCTTCTTTGAATTGAAACAAATTTGAATTCGCAATTTTCTACGACGTCTAAACGATAAAATAGTTTCAGGAACAAGCAAATCCAAATTTCTATTTCCAACTATTCTTTGCTGTGGTGAAATAGCTTTATCAAAATTATTCTTAGAAACATTTCTTTGTTCTTGGTATTTTTGATTAGTTTGGTGCTTACTCTTATGAACCAACGAAATACCTATGGTTTGATACATAATTAATTGTCCATCGTTTTTTCCAGACAGACGAATGGGTTCTATAATCAATATTCCCTTTTTCATTAATTCTGTAAGAGTTAAATTCTTCTGAATTAGCATTATATCCAAACTCATTTCTCTCTTTTGAATCGAGGATATAGTAATTTTTCTCGGATCTATCAGTCTAAGTAGGAGACAATATATTTTGATATTATTGATCATTCTTTGATTCAAAATATCGCTCCATTTCAATTGAAAAAGCATATAACGTTTTAGGAACAAATCTAGTTCTGCTTCCGTATTGCTTTTGTATTGTTTTTTCTTTTTCCCCTTTTTCATGTCTGATTTTGCATAATTTTCTTGACTATCTTTTTGTTGTGAGAGAATAGGTCTAAGATCTCCTCGGGTTGTAGGTTCTTTTTGTTCTTGATTTTGATGCTTTTTAGTTTTATTCGATGGCATCAAAAACCTTCCTTTTTGGTTTTCATTGATCTTTTTATTTTCACTACTATTGTTTTCATTTCTATTCCAATTTAAAAGGAGGAATTTGATTGGTATAAACCAAGGGTTCGTTTTATATGCATTATAAAGTAACACAAATTCTGGGAAGAACCAAAGTTCCAGATTCGAGATGGGACGCTTTAGCATTTTTTCATTCATTCCCATCCAATCAAAAAATACGTTGTGGAAGTTTGTTGAATTGATTTCTGGAATCATCATAAGATAAAAAAAATCTTTTTTAGGAATTATTTGAGAATAATTAGTACGAATTTTAGGATTTTGATTGCTGTTGGTATCGATCGTGATCCAGGTGTCAATATGGACTTTTTGTCTAAGATAAAAATTGAGAATTTTCCAATCAAAATATTTTCTATCGGCCTTTTTTTCGATATAGATAATATCAACCTTTCCGAGATAATTATTGATAGGAATATTACTAAGCGTATTAAAAAGGCTTGCTTTATGCATGTTATAAGAAATCTCTTGGTTCTTATTTCTTTGAAACGGAGATCTATAAAAAAAGCATTCCTTTTTATTTTCATAATAAAGAAATTTATATGATAAAAGATCATATCTAGAGTCTTTTTGAAAATTATCTTTTTGATTATATAATGAATATACTTCAAATTGTTTTTCTTTGTTGGAATCAATTAATTGGTCTTTTTCATATGAATGCAATTTTTTTAAATTTGCCTTTTTAGCTATACGATGCCGATTAACTCTATTTCGCCATTTTTGGGGTATTAATCTAGACCATCTGATCTCGGATAAATTGTATTGATACTGTCCTCTTAACCAGTTTTTCCAGTGATTCATTTTAGAACTTGGAAGTTTCGTATCCCCTAATTTCGAATGAACCCTTCTTTGTGTTTCAAAATAATCCTTTATTTCAGGCTTAAGAAAAAAAGGGATTCCTTGATATTGAAAAACTGATTTTAATTTAGACGAGTTACTAACTTGAATTTGTGATAATTTATAAAATACATATGCTTGTGACACGTAGGATAAGTCATAAAACATATATGAATTTGTTTGCTTATTACTAATAATATCAAGTGACTTTTTTATAGTCGAAATAAACGTAATTGGATTTGTCTTTTGTTTATTAATTCCTTCTTGCTTTTTTTCATTATTGTAAAGAGATTTATCAAAAATTTGTTTTGTTGATTCAAAAAAAAGTTCGGTATTCATTCTCGGAATATTAATGATAGATAAAATTAGATCCGTGTAGATTCTTTCAATTAAAAATTTGAAAAAAAGGGGTAATTTACAAATTAATCGAGCATTTTTTCTTTTGAATATTTGCCATTTTTCGAATGTTTTAGTATTATAACTTCTTTTGTTAGAACTAACATTTATTTTTCTTTTTTGAGTCACTTTGTTTTTCTCTTTTGTCATTCTTTCAATTTCATTTCGAATTGTACTTCTTCTCTGAGTGAAATCCTTGATTTTTTTTTCGGTCAATGAAGAATTTGGGTAACTCGGAGCTACAATTTCACTAAATGATTCGTGAATTATCTGATTGTTGATTATTGAATCTTTTTCTTCTTTCATTTCACTCGATTCATCTCTTTCGACTTTTCTTAGTCGAAATAATAAAATTGGATTTACTTTTGAAAGTTCTTTTATCATTTGTTTTAGAAAAATAATCCATTTGATAACCCTTTTGTTTATTTCTTTTGAAACTAATTTGGTTTTTTCTTTAATAACTATTAGAACTTGAAAATACTTCTTTTTTAATTTTCCAATTTTTTTTTCAAGTTCGTTAAAAATGGGTTTAAAAAAGGAAGGGCGTTTTCGGGGCGAACCAAAAGGAAGTTCAGTTTCCATTCCCCAAACTGTTAAAAAACAAAAATCATCTTTTTCTTTTTTCTTTTTCATTAAATCTTCTTCAGAAGATTGTAGTTTCGATTTGTGCCAAGGTTTCAGACAGAAAGGAAATAAGATTTTTATCTGAATACCATCTGTCAACCAATTTTTTGGAAATTCCGTTTCGGATAATGGAACACCATTATAGGTACATTTAACATGCATCTCTCTATTCCATTCCTGTAAATCCTCAGACCATTCAGGAACTTGCAATAGGAATATACGGCCAATATTTTTTGCAATTATCAATGAAGGTAATAGAATAGATTTTCTAAAAATGGATTGACTTAATAACATGTACCCTCTTATTATTTGCGCAAATGGAATGGTATCCCAGGCCTCTGCTATCTCTATTCGAACTTTCTCTTTTCTTTTGTTCTTCTCTTTTATTTCTTCTCTTTTTGGTTGCTCTTTTGTATACTCTACAATTTTGAATGCTTTCCCTTTCCTCAACCAATTTCCAAAAATGAATTGACTCAACCCGGAGATATCAAAAGAAAAAAGAGGGGATTTTTCTATTCTGTCCAAAAAGAGAGGGGAATGCACATTGGCTTGAAACAATTCCCAAATAACTATTTTACGTCTCTGAGCTCGCATAGAACCTTTGATTATACCTCGCCGAAAGTCTGATTGTTGTGAATACCGTATCAAAGCCACTTCCTCTGGTTCATTATCCGTATTAGTATCCATAGTATTAGGATCAGTATCCTCTTTGGTAGCAGTAAAAATGACTACCCGTTTACTCTTTCTTGAACGAATTTGATACTCTCCTGGTGCCTCTTCTGGATATTCTCCTGATTGTTGTTCTAACTCGGTGATTAATTTGTATGACCATCGAGGAACTTTTTGACTGATTTCTTTTATCCTAATTGATTTTCTCTTAATTTCATTAGGATCAGTTCCAATTTGAGTTAATAAATAGTTTAAATATTTTCTTCCCTTTTCCGAATCTATTCTTTTTTCTGAAAATAAAGAAAGATCCTTCCAATTTTGATTGGATCCCAATCCTCTAAAAAATTGATTGATTAAACTTAAGAAATCAATAATTTCTGTTGATAATGATTTTCTATCAAATCTATTTTTTTTCTGTTCAAATTCGTGGTAATCCGTATCTGGAATAAGAATACCGTGAATCCGATTTATCTCCAATTTCTCTATGAACTTTTCTTTCGAAGTTT